TCTTGTTCAGTTACGTACTTACTTAAAAAAGAATAAACCTCAATTCCAAGAAATTATATCTTCTACCAAGACATTCACCGAACAAGCAGAAGCCGTTTTGAAGGAAGCTATTCAGGAACAGATCGAACAATTTCTACTTCAGGAACAACCATAAATTTATCATACTTATTCTTAGCATGAGAGTAATCATTGAGAAAAATTTCTGATTTGAATCATTCAAAAAGGGTTTATTAGTATAGACATTTAACAAAATAGATGGAAAAAAATTGCGTCCAATAGGATTTGAACCTATACCAAAGGTTTAGAAGACCTTTGTCCTATCCATTAGACAATGGACGCTTTTCATTTCTATTTTCTTCTTTCGTATTCTTACTTTACTCTTGTTCAAATAAAAAACGATTATACAGAAAATATATCTTTTCGGGAAAAAAGGATGCATATCAAAATTGATGACGCATGTATAATAAAGAATATGGAGCGGGTAGCGGGAATCGAACCCGCATCGTTAGCTTGGAAGGCTAGGGGTTATAGTCGACGTTGGTTGATCATTTTTAACGTCTCTAATTCAAAACCGAACATGAAATTTTGGTTTCATTCGGCTCCTTTATGGAAGGTCCATGCATTTCCAGAGAAAAAATTAGATCCATAACATCTATGTCAGCTTTTCTGTATGAATGCATCTAAAGCTACTCGCTTTCTAGATGATCCCTCTAGAGGAGAGAGATTATACCAAATCTATCTAGTCTAGTTACTTCGTTCCCTATTTTCACTCCTAGGATCCTCAGGAAAAAAATTTGGTTTCCACCGAGCTGAAACAATATGCTGATGGTTCTAGTAAACCAAAACTATCGTTTTTTAGCTATTTGGCTTCAATTTCCTTTTACAACACAAAAATGGAAGATCCAGTTACGATTGGAAATAAACTTTTGTATCTTCATCCATAGATCCTTTACCTATACTTATTCAATTGGAATAGTTAATCCAATTCAAAAAAATTATGCTTCGCGACTCCATATCCATAATTCAATTTTTTGATGCAATTTCTAATTGGCCTTTGGATACATATAAATCGTGAGAACGTATATTTTTCCTCAAATATGCTATTGAGAAGAAAAGGATTAAACCTTTTTAAGAAATAAAGTTTTTGATCGGAGTTTGAAAAAAAAAACCGATGGACCCCTTAACTATTTAAGTTGTTAATAGAACGAATCACACTTTTACCACTAAACTATACCCGCTACATATTCATTATTGTATATGAATGGACCATTTGTCGAACAAAAAAAAAAAAGGGGTGAGACAAAATCAAGATAGCAGCGGAATCATGAAAATTCTAGCGTTGACACGTATTTTGTCTCGCCGGGGACTTAAAATAAAAAGAAGCTAAGTGAAGAGCGGAAAGCTTATTTAAATAACATAATTATTTAAATAACATAATTAAATTTAAATAGCATAACATAAGAAGTTAAGCTTTTCGTTTGCTGGGAAGTCATTACTAAACTAATGGTTCCCGCCTGAGGGGGTGATTGAAGCTAGACTATAAAAATTTGAAATTCTGTATACATGGACCTCCCCTTTTTCACCTTCTTTTCAACTGCCAGTGCCAGATCTTATGAATTCGGGTCAATTGAATCTCAACTGTTCAAATAAAGTTTGTCTCTTGAAGAAGTAAATGAGTTATATTGAGTTCTATTCTATTAGAATATAAATATTTTTAATATTTTAAATTGTTAAATGTAATTTAATATTGTTTAATGTATTTTAAATATTGTTTAATGTATTTATATATATATATATATATATATATAATGTTATCATATGTGTTTTTTTATTCCTTACTTGACAACAGTAAGAAATTAAGTAATAAACTGAGAAAAAGAAAAAAAGAATAAAAAAAAAAAAAAGAAGAATAAAAAAGAAATATTAAATTAAATAATAATAAATGGCACTTCAATCATAGGAATGATAATGGAAATTTCTTTTGTTGTTGTTGCTTCAATAACAAGTATTTTTGATTGATATAAATTCCAAATTAAATCGTTTGATCTATGAAGGATTCATTGGAATAAAAGAAGAAATGTCCCGGCCAGTACTTAAGCGGATCAGGCCGGGAGAATAAACCTTTCGTATAAAATAAAAGAGCTAAGATATTCTTTCTATTGAGAAGATCCGTTTTGAGTCATTATCCATATTGAATTCCGGATCAATTGCTTTTTTCTATCTTTTTCTTATTTTTCTTATACATATGTTTTTATACATAATATATTTATACTATAATATTTATATATATATATTTTTATTTATATATAGTATATATATATATACCTTTCCTTTTATTTTATTTAAATTATTTTATTTAAATATTAAATACTTTGTTTAAGTTTAAATTCAAATAACTATTTTAAAAATTTCTATTATCTATTATTTATTAGAATATTTTAGAATATTTCTAATTTCTTTTTTAATAATATAATAATTTAATATTATAATAATAAATTTATTTATTAAAAAAGTTAAATAGGATTAACTAAATAAAAATAAATAAAATGAAAAAAGAAAATAAAGAAAAGAAGGTGGATTTTTATCAATCTTTATTTCACGTGTTATATCACATAACAAATTTTCAATTTGGAATTAGGAGAGATGGCTGAGTGGACTAAAGCGGCGGATTGCTAATCCGTTGTACGAATTATTTGTACCGAGGGTTCGAATCCCTCTCTTTCCGTTTTCTCTGATCACTTGGGATTTTCAAATTCGAAAAGATTTTCATCCCTTTATTTTATCATAGTTAAATGTATGAAACAAATAAGATTATTAAGAATTCTTTTAGAAAAAAGCAAAAAAACTAGAAATTTTTTATTCCTCACGTCCAGGATTGCGTCCTGGATCATTAGATAAGAATCCAAAGATAAAAAGGGAAACAAAGAATATCACTACTGTGTAAACAAAGAGTTTGAGAGTAAGCATTACACAATCTCCAAGATCATTTTTTTTTTTTTTTTGAAAAAGGGAAATAGATTACCTATTTTTTACCACATATACCATTTTATTTGTTTTGACACCTCAATAAATTCGTTAAAATAAAATGAAGCCTTTTCTTGAAAAGTCATTTTATTTTAACGAATTTATTTGTAATAAGATTTTTATTCATTCGTTACCCGAAATTTATTGTCATATCAATAATTAGGTATTGTGGAGTACCTAATAGTCCATACTCACTGGAAGGTCAGAATGGGTAAAAGGCTGATCCAAATTCATCGCTGCGGTTATTCATTCAATATACAAGAATTTCCATTTTTGAATCGAGGGTTCGTAATGTAAGACTTATCTGATCTTATCAATTCAATTTTTAGAATTTTTTTATCGAATACATCATCAATTTAGCAGAGTATTAAAGATTTCATCGAAAACTTACAGCGGCTTGCCAAACAAAGGCTAAGAGAAAAAAGAGTACAGGTATGACAGGCATAACATCTATGATTGGATTGAAAATGGCATAAGCTTCGGGCAATTTGGCGAAGAAAAAACTACTCGAATAAAGGACAGAATTAAGACAGATACCGATTAAACTAAAGATATTAAGCATAACAAGCATTTCATTCTTGTGGATTAGATAATTTTGAGTTATTTTTATAAGGGAAAAATGAAAAAGGCAGATCAAGAAATCCTTCTTTTTCTTCGGTTCGGACTCTCCCAAATAAAAAATCCCTCCCCCCATTATCATTCTAAAATGAGAATATAAGGAATTCTACTTTCATACAATATCTTAATTGAATTCTATGTAATGATCAATGAATTTTTTTGATTCTATATCTACATGTCTTGAATCCTAGCAACAAAATATCCCATATGTTTTTATGTATTTGGGTTGGGATTGACGAATAACCAATACCAATATTAGTGTTGAGTTGATTAGTTTAGTATCGAATAGAAATAAAAATGGGGCGTGGCCAAGTGGTAAGGCAGCGGGTTTTGGTCCCGTTATTCGGAGGTTCGAATCCTTCCGTCCCAGATCGTTTTTCATGAAACGAAAGATGGGATCACACTGCATTCCACATGAAACAATAATTTGTTAAAGGGCAAAATCTTTTCTTATTAATTTTTAGAATGGTTCTAAGAATCATATCTGAGAATTCGTTTGGTTTCTCACAAATGGAATCAATTGTCAAATGTGGGTCAAATTGAATATCTTTATTTTCATTCAAAAAAGAGATTTTTGGTCTATTATATCATAAACATTCAGGATATGCTCGTACTACTCATATTCATTTTTAAGTTAGTTTCTTAGAGAAACCTTATGTCCCATATCTAATACCTATGAAATGGGAATTACCACATGATGCATTCTGAATCACAATGTGAGAGAAAACTGGATCCTTCATGATTGATCGTCTCGAATAATCTGTTGAAGATGTAAATAATAAGCCTTAAGCAAACTCGTTTATTCGTCTTATTTATATTTATTATTAAATAAATATTTGAATTCAATTCATATGATAGAATATGGGGTTAAATTAAAAAAATTAGATCCTTGCTGACCCTTATCCGGATAAATACTTATTTATCCGTAGATAGAAAGGACTATTATATACCGGTTGAATCAATGACTATTCATGATTTTTTATTGAATCAATTCCATACCGCTTAAAAATTTCAATTAGAGGAATGTTATGGTAAAACTTCGTTTGAAACGATGTGGTAGAAAGCAACGTGCGACTTGAAGGACATGATCAGCTGTGGATTTTTACATCCGCCATCTTCTATAGTAATGAAGATGCTCTTGGCTCGACATAGTTTGTTCTGTTCTGCCCGGAACCTAATTCGTGTTGGGTTATAAGTAAATAGTACATGATGAAGCTCGAGAAGAAAGGATTGATTCATTTTTCAAGGGAAAGAATCTAGGGTTAGTGAAAATCAATAAGTTAGACCAACTCTGTAAGTATATCCTCACTATATATAAATTCAAAATTGAAAGGTTCAAATTAAGAATAAGTTTGAAAAGTCAAATTTTTCAAAATTGGTAAAACTATTTCGATGAAAAGTGTATCACAAGGGAATCAATCGTTCGTATTCTATTTATATAGAAAGAAATAACAAAAAAAGGTATGTTGCTGCCATTTTGAAAGGAATAAGGATCCCCGAGGTAATGTCTAAACCCAATGATTTCACAAAGCAAAGATAAAGGATTCCGAAACAAGGAAACACTATTTTGAATTGTCTCAACAATTGGATCAGACTGAGGAATAAAAATAGATTTGAAATGAGACAAACAAAAGAGTTTAGAGACGGCTCAATAAGTGTCTAAGAATTTTCTTGTCAGAATTACCCAACTTGAGTTATGAGTATGAATGATATTTCTTCCTTTTTCTGTAAGGAAGAAGAAAAAAGTACTCAATTCAAATCATAGTAAAATTCATGATTTTATGGATCCACTTGCTATTATATACAGAAAATAGTTAGAATCATTTTTCTCGAGCCGTATGAGGAAAAAACCTCCTATACGTTTCTAGGGGGGGCATTGTTTATTTACATCTATCCCAATGAGCCATCTATCGAATCGTTGCAATTGATGTTCGATCCCGAAGAGAAGGAAGAGATCTTCGAAAGGTAGGTTTTTACGATCCGATAAAGAATCAAACTTATTTAAACGTTCCTGCTATTCTATATTTCCTTGAAAAAGGTGCTCAACCTACAGGAACTGTTTATGATATTTTAAGTAAGGCAGAATTCTTTAAAGAAAGAACTTCGAGTTAATTAAAGGAAAAAACAAAATTATTAAATAAATAAAATAAAGTAGGGAAGGGTAACTAGTATCTATCCTTGTGTAATTATTTATATTTACACACCATTTTCCTTTTTCTTGCTTTATTCATATTTTGGTGGGGGAATTCAATTTAACAACAAACAAGGGGTTAAGCTTGCTTATCATACTTTTATTGATTGAATAAACCGGGGATTTCTTATTTACCTTTTCCTTAATTTTTTCCACTCCAATTTCTTATTTATGTTGTGCCAATCCAACACAAGTCTTTATTTTATTTACTTTATTTATTTTCTCAACATTGCATTTATATTGACAATGGTGTATCGAACAAATATAATTCGATCGTAGATAAATAGGGCTGTTTATCCCCACCCCATATTGGTTTTTTTTGTTTCCTTCACTCAAATGATGGGTTTGCCTTGCTGCATTTACTCTCATACAAGATGTATTTTATTAAGGAAAATAAAAAAAGAATTTTGATAAAAAATGGGTGGTCCGTCATAATTTTTACATTTTGATTGGGAATATTTTTAATCTGATCTGCTAATTTTGGTATTTTGTGTTTCTAATTGATCAGAAAATCTTTCTTTTCAATGTGTTGCTAGTTCAATGTTTTGATAGGGTCGTGCAGTGCAATTCAATTGATTTTTGTATTTCGATCGTATCTACATATCCTATTTATCCGGGTTGCTAACTCAACGGTAGAGTACTCGGCTTTTAAGTGCGACTATGATCTTTTACACATTTGGATGAAGCAACGAATTCGTCCAGACTATTGGTATAGTCTATAAGACCACGACTGATCCTCAAGGGTAATGAATGGAAAAAACAGCATGTCGTAATAAAATCAATTTATTAATTTATTTAATTTGAAATGAAAGTAAAAGTTAAAGTAGAACTTTGAGTTTATCCTTACCGGATCATTACAGTTCCAAAAAATTGTATTGTTTTGATTTTTTGAAGGGGATAAAAGAAATTCACATTTACAGTTGGGTCTAGTGAATAAATGGATAGAGCTCTATGGCTCCAATTCTGGTAAAATAAAAAGCAACGAGCTTATGTTCTTAATTGGAATGATTACCCGATCTAATTAGACGTTAAAAATGAATTAGTGCCTAATGCGGGAAAGAGTGGGTTCTCCTGTGAGTGAACCATTGATTTTTTCTTTTTTTTTTCAGAATCCTAATTATTCTTTATTTATTATGGATTGTAGACGGATGTGTAGAAGAAACAGTATATTGATAAAGAGAATTTATTCCAAAGTCAAAAGAGCGATTGGGTTGCAAAAATAAAGGATTTTTTCTCCTCTTGTAATTATAATGAACATAAACCAATTGGATAGAAAAGGAAGGTAAAAAGATCTGTTGATTGGACTCCCTGTTTCTTTTCCGGGGTATATATTTTTTTTCTTACTATACTATATACATAATACAATACATAATACCCTGTTCTGACCATATTGCACTATGTATGTATCATTTGATAAACCCAGAAAAACCTCCTGCCTCCGGCTCAAGTAGAAATGTAAATGGAAGAATTACAAGGATATTTAGAAAAAGATAAATCTCGGCAACAACACTTCCTATATCCTCTTCTTTTTCAGGAGTATATTTACGCGTTTGCTCATGATCATGGTTTAAATGATTCGATTTTTTACGAACCCGTGGAAATTTTTGGTTATGACAATAAATCTAGTTCAGTACTTGTGAAACGTTTAATTATTCGAATGTATCAAC